ATTCATATACATAAGAATTATGTAGGAACCAAAAGAATCTTTTCTTTCTTTTTGAAAAGACGTAAATGGATTTATTTGAAGTAATGAGACTAGTCAAATTAGAATATTCGTGGAAAAACAATCGCAATAAATGCAAAGAAGGAACATCTTTGATCCAACATTGAAGAATTTGAACCAAGATTTCCAGATGGATGGGATGGGGTATTATTAGATCTGACACATAATTTAAATGTGATAATTTATCCTCTAAAAAGGGAAAAATTGAATGAATAGATTGTAAATTCTGAGATTTTGTTATTGTTTTTTCTTCAAGGGAAAATACTAATCGCGACGAGAATGGGATTTCCAGAATGACTCCAAAACCTTCTGATACCATTTGAGAAGAAAAATGAGAAGAAAAATAATTCTTGTGCCCCCAAAATTCATTTTGATTAAAATCATTCACCGAAAAAATCAAAGATTTCTGTTGATACATTCGAGTAATTAAACGTTTCACAAGTACTAAACTAGATTTATTGTCATAACCTAGAATTTCCGCAGGTTCGTAAAAAATCAAACTATTGAAGCTATGATAATGAGCAAGTGAGTAAATATACTCCTGAAGGAGTAGCGGATATAGGAAATTTTGTTGACTAAATCTATTTTTTTTCAACCTAAATATCCTTGTAATTCTGTCATTTAAATACATTTCTAATTTAACCAAAAAAGGGAGGCACTTCTTGTTTTATGAAATGATACATAGTGCAATATGGTCAGAACGGCGTATGTTGTATGTAGTATATTGTTTTTCTTATTTTCTATTATACTAAAAGAGTATTTAGCATAAAAAACTTATAACTATAAGAAAACAGAATAAGAATATTCTTATTCTATTATTCTTTATTCTAAGAAAGAATTCCTAAGAAATAATTCTAATAATATAGTCTAGTATTATTATAGACTATGCACTGTCTATACTTTGACTTTTAAAAATACATACTTTTTTTTATACTGTACTGTGATGTAAAAAACAGAATGAGAAATTAAGAAGTAAAAGATTATATTATATAAAATTCAGAACAAATAAAGAATATATACCCCGGAGACAGAGAGCCCAATATACAGATATTTTTCCTTTCTATCCAATTTTTTTTTTCTTTTCCTTGTTCATCTAAGAAGAACAACAATAAAAGAAATAAAGAAAATAACAATAAGAAAAAGGGGTAAAAATCTTTTATTTTTGCAACCAAATCACTCTTTTGACTTTGGAAAAAACTATTTTTTATCACTATACTATTTCTTCTACACATCCGTCTCCAATCCATAATAAAGAATAATTAGGATTTATAAAAAAAATCAATGGTCCACTCACAATTCACAAGAGAACCTTTTCCCACATCAGGCACTAATCTATTTTTAACGTATATTTAGTAATTTGATCGGGTAATCATTCAAATTCAGAAGGGAAGCTCGTTGCTTTTTTGTCTTACTCAAATTGGAGCCATAAGGCTCTATCCATTTATTCACTAGACCCGAAATACTTTAACTGAATTTAAAAATTGTTAGGAAAAGAAAAATTCTCGTTCTATTTCTATTATGAGTACTAGAAATATTCTTTTTCTATGATTATCTTATTCTTTTTTCTATTTTTTTTTTTTTTTTACGACATGCTTCTTTTTCCATTCATTACCTTTCAGGATCAGTCGCGGTCTTATAAACTCTACCAAAAGTATAGACGAATTCCTTCATCCAAATGTGTAAAAGATCATAGTCGCAATTAAAAGCCGAGTACTCTACCGTTGAGTTAGCAACCCGGATAAATATGAAGTTTAGATATGATCGAAATAAAATAAAAAAAAATTCAGCAAACTCCTCTATTTTACTAAAGGGAAGGAAAGATCCAATAGGGGATGAAATGGGAATAAAAAGATCTATTTAGATATATATCTAAATAGATATATAATCAAATTTTATTAATCAAATTATATTTGTTTGAGACGTCATTGTCAATATGAATTGACTCCTTAGAAAACAAATTTCAAGAAATTAGAGAGAGATTTTTGTTGGGTTAGCACAACATAAAGAATAAAAAAATAATAATTTTGAGCGGAAAAAAAAAGAATGAAAGGAAGAGAGATAGAAAAATAGCGGCTTTCTTTAATCAAAAAAAGAAAGGTACAATACAAATATAAGAAAGAAGAAAGATTACCCCCCCTTGTTGGGGGGTTCCACAAAAAAAAGCAAGAAAAAAATACGAATAAGAAAAATAAGAATAAAATAAGTATGAATAAAACAAGAAAAGAAGAAACTTTTTCTTTATTTAGATTTATTTATAAAAATCCAAAGAAACTTGAAATTCTTTAAAGAATTCTGCATCAAAAGGAACTTGAGATTCTCTAAAGAATTCTGCCTTCCTTAAAATATAAGAAACAATTCCTGTGGGTTGAGCACCTTTTTCAAGTAAATCTAAAATAGCAGGAACATTTGAATAAGTTTTTTTATTTATCGGATCATAAAAACCCACTTTTTGAAGATCTCTTCCTTCTCTTCGGGATCGAACATCAATTGCAACGATTCGATAGATGGCTCATTGGGATAGATGTAGATAAAAAATGCCCCCCTAGAAACGTATAGGAGGTTTTCTCCTCATACGGCTCAAGAAAAAAATGATTCTAATTTCTAGAATTTCTCTTTCTATCTATAATCTAAATATAGATAAAAATAGAAATGGATCCATAAAGAATTAGACTGTAATTTGAGCCTTTTTTTTCCTTCTTTACAGAAAAAGAAATTTCATTCGTACTCCTAACTCAAGTTGGGTAGTTTTTAAAGAGTTCAAAAGGAAATCCTTAGAATTTATTGAGCTGTCTCTAACCTCTTTTTTTGTCTCCTTTCGGATCTATTTTTTTTACTCATTCTGATCCAATTGTTGAAACAAGTTAAAATAGTGTTTCCTTGTTCCGGAATTTGTTGTCTTTGTCTTTGCTTTGCACTTTGTGAAATCATTAGGTTTAGACATTACTTCGGTGATCCTTACTCCTTTTCAAAAAGGCAGCAACATACCTTTTGTTTTTTGTTATTTCTACGGAAAAGGGAAAAATCATACAAAAGATTGATTCCTTTGTGATACACTCTTGATCGAAACAGTTTGAAAATTTCGACAAATTTGATTCTTTTTTCATTTCAAACTTGTTCAAATTTAAGCCTCTCCTTTTATCTATATATTTAGATATATATCTAATATATAATCTCTTTACAAAGTTGGTCTAACTTATTGATTGTCACTAACCCTAGATTATTCCCCCGATAAATGAATCAATCATTTTTGCTCGAGCTCCATCATATGCTATACCTTTAGATACCATTAGTAGTATCTTTATTTAGCAACCCAAGAAAAATTCAATTAGGTTCCTAGCAGAACAAACTATGTCGAAACAAGAGCATCTTCATTCGTATAAAAAATAGAGAAAATGGTGGATGTCAGAATCCACATCCAACATGTCCTTCAAGTCGCACGTTGCTTTCTACCACATCGTTTCAAACGAAGTTTTACCATAACATCCCTCTCATTTTATTTTAATTTGGAACCATATGCAATTGATTCAATATGGAATAATGAATAGTCATTGGTTGAACCGATACATAAGAATATTATTATAAACTGAAAAATAAATGTTTATCCGTAAAGGATTTCACTTAAAACTATCCCATATTTTCTCATATAAATAATATTACATGAAAAAAAAGATATGATTCTAAGAATCATTCTTAGAATTCAGATTGAATAACATTGTATACAAAAGGAAACAGAAAATTTTTGAATGAAAATCTCAATAGAGAAGAATCTTTCATTTCTAATGCAAACGATCTGGGACGGAAGGATTCGAACCTCCGAGTAACGGGACCAAAACCCGTTGCCTTACCGCTTGGCCACGCCCCATTTTGATTTGGTCTAATAAAAACTAAGCTAAATATTGGTTATTCGTCAATAACCAACCAATAAGAAATATTGGTTTGGGATTCAACACAATAGATATAATAGATTTATAATCAAAAAGATGAATTGATCATTACTTAGAATTCAATTAAGATATTGTATGAAAATAGAATTCCTTGTATTCTTATTTGATTGAAGAATGTAAGGAAGGATTCTTGATTGGGGAGAAGTAAAAGAAAAAGAAGAATTCATTTCTTTTATCTGCCTTTTTCTTTTTATTTCCCTCAGAAAAAAAAAACTCAATCCAATCTGATAATTTATTATCATTTCAATTTCATTTGAATCTTTAAGAACAAGAAAAGAATATTTGTTATGTTTAATATCTTTAGTTTAATCTGTATATGTCTTAATTCTACCCTTTATTCGAGTAGTTTTTTCTTCGCCAAATTGCCCGAGGCTTATGCCTTTTTCAATCCAATCGTAGACGTTATGCCGGTTATCCCTTTACTCTTTTTTCTATTAGCCTTTGTTTGGCAAGCTGCCGTAAGTTTTCGATAAAAATGAAATCTCTATTCAATTCATAATTTCTTCAATAAAAAAAAAAGATTCTGGTATTTTTTATTTTCTATTTTATATTGAAATTTAATTTGAATAAGGGAAGGGGGCGATGGTCTTTATCTTTAATCAGCTTATTTCTTATTTTGTTCTGACCTTTCCTTTAGAAGATCCCATACAATACCTAATTCTAGATATAGATATGGATATGGCAAGAAATCTTTGGTAACAAAAAATACGAATCCTATTACATTAGAATATTACATTAGACATTAGAAAGAAAAGAAAGAAATCTCAAAAAAACTTCCTTTTTTTTCCTCTTTAGAGCGTCATATAAAAATAGTGTTATAGTGTGTGTCGTAAAATAGGTGATCTATTTCCTTAAAAAAGATGATCTTATCTTGGAGATTTGTAATGCTTACTCTTAAACTATTCGTTTACACAGTAGTCATATTCTTTGTTTCTCTCTTCATCTTCGGATTCTTATCTAATGATCCGGGGCGTAATCCTGGGCGCGAAGAATAAAAAAAGAGATGATATTGATTTTTACTTTTTCCTTTATTTTTTCATAGGTAAATAACTAAATGGAATAGAAGCTAGCTAAAGATAAAAGATTCATAAAAGAAAAGAATCAAAATTTCTTATAATTATAAAATATCAAGTTATCAGGGGGTCGGAGAGAGAGGGATTCGAACCCTCGGTACGAATTATTCGTACAACGGATTAGCAATCCGACGCTTTAGTCCACTCAGCCATCTCTCCCCATTCCAAATTGGAAATTTATCATGTGATTTAACACATGAAATCAAGATTGAGAACAATCTTGATTTTCCTTCAATAATTCAAAACATATTTCTTCAATAGAAAGAATACCTTACTTCTTTTGTATACAAGGTTCATTTCCCCGGCCTGGTTAAGTATAAGTACTGGCCGGGCCAGTACTTATTTTGTTCCAACGAACAAAAATTGTTATTGAAACAAGAAGAATAATTTTCATTGCCATTCCTATTCCTAATTATTAGAAATAATCTAAGATTCTAATAGATAAATTCTATTAGAAATTCTTTCATAAATTATCTAGATCTAGATTACTATGATCTATTATATATTGAAATATTCAAAATGAAAATTCAATATTTGATGAAATATTATAGATTATATCTCTATTCTTACTATTCTTAATATATTAGAGTACCTTATACCTTAATATAGTATATTTATATACTATATATATATAGTATATACAGTAAATTAAATAGTAAATTAGAAATTATAAGATTTAATCTTTCTAGTAAAAGTTTTCTTTTCTAGTAATATCTAGTAAGAGTATTCTAGTATATATAGTACTATTATTTTTCGTCTTTATTTTCTAATTCTTAATTAGAAAATTCGGAAATTCATTCATATTAATGAAAAACAAATTTCATTCTAAATGAAATTTGAAGCTCAGTATTAGATTCATCTTAATATTTGAATAAATAAGAAGGAAGTATTAAGAAAGAAAAGAAATCTATCTTATAAGAGAAAAAATATCAAATAGAAAACACATATTTCTAAAATGAGACTTTAAATCATCTGCTTGTTCAAAGCAAAAAAGCAAAGGACAAGCTTGAAAGTTTGAGGCCCAATTTACCCGAATTCAGAAATTCTAGTGGTTCAAGTGAAGGGAAGTTTCAAAAAAAAAAAAGAATTAAAACTTTAGTACACTATTTAAATTTGACTAAACTTTTTGCTATTCACCTATTTTTTTTTTCAAATTTTCAATCCCGTGCCCGCGGAGGAACAAAATACGTGTTAATGCTGGAGTTTTCATGATTCTGATGCTATCTTGACTGCGTCTGATTACTTTGTTGGACAAAAGGTCCATTCATACCCAATAATGAATATGTAGCGGGTATAGTTTAGTGGTAAAAGTGTGATTCGTTCTATTAACAACTTAAATAGTTAAGGGGTCTTTCCATTTTTTTTTCATATTTCAGATTCCGATCAAAAACTTTATTTCTTAAAAAGATTTAATCCTTTACCCCTCAATAGGACATTTGAGGAAATAAAATACATTCTCACGATTTCTACCCAAAAGGCAATTAGAATTTTCATAAAAAACTTGGATTATGGAGTCGAGAAGCATAATTTTTTTAATTGGTTCAATTCTTGCAATTGAATGAGTATGAATAAAGGATCTATGGATGATAAATTTTCAATCGTAACTAAATCTTCAATTTTTGCGCTGAAAAAGGGGGAAATTGAAGCCAAATAGCTAGAAAATGATGGTTTTGTTTTACTAGAACCCTCGGCTTCTTGTTTCAGCTCGGTAGAAACAAAAGTATTTTCCTTAGGATCCCACGAGTAGAAAAGAAATAGGGAACGAAGTAACTAGACTAGAGACTAGAAAGATTTGATAGAATCCCCCTCTTCTAGAGGGATCATCTAAAAAGCAAGTAACTTTAGATGCATTAGTAAAAAAGCTGACATAGATGTTATGGATCTCATTTTTTCTCTGGTGGGAATACAGAGATCTTCCATAAAGGAGCCGAATGAAATCAAAATCTCATGTTCGGTTTTGAATTAGAGATGTTAAAAATGATCAACCAACATCGACTATAACCCCTAGCCTTCCAAGCTAACGATGCGGGTTCGATTCCCGCTACCCGCTATATAATCATTTCTTAACTTCAGATGATTATGATATACAGATGCATTATCCTTTTTTATATGCATCCTTTTTTTTTTATTGTATTACCTAAATCCGTCTAATCCTTTTTTCTTTTTATGAAAAAAAAATGTAAAAATAGGAATAAATGAAGGGCGTCCATTGTCTAATGGATAGGACAGAGGTCTTCTAAACCTTTGGTATAGGTTCAAATCCTATTGGACGCAATTTATTTCTATCTATCTATTCTAGATAGAGAATAGAAAAAAAGAAGAACTTTATTTTTTTTTTATTTTCTAATTAGAAAGGCCCTTTTTTGAATGATTCGAATCAGATTACATTTATGTTTGTTCCTGAAGTAGAAAGAGTTCGATCTGTT